TTTATATAATGTATAGTGTGGTGTGAATGCCTTGGAGGAAAAATATAGGCGTAAATAATTACGAGAGTGTTGGTCGAGATATACTGTGACACCAACCTCCCTAGTATAGAAAACTAAAGCTGTAAAGCTTACTGTAAACGCAGTAATATGGGGAAGTGAAACATCTCAGTACCCTGTTTGTTAAATCAACCGAGAAGTCATAAGTAGTGGTGAGCGAAAGTGGTGTTTGGCTAAATTGAAAATTTAAAAACAAAAAATTGTTTCTACCTTAGAAGGTTATAGTCCTGTAGTTTTTAAATTTTTGTTTTTAATAGTAAAACAAGGCAAGTTTACCTTGTTTGAATTTTGGGGGACCACCCTCAAAGCCTGAGGTTATTTTTCTTTCCGATAGTGAACAAGTACCGTGAGGGAAAGGTGAAAAAGAAGTCGCGACAGTGAATAGATCCTGAAACTCCGCATTTGAGTCGGCGCTTTTAAAAGCTACGGCATACCTTTTGTATAATGGGCAAGTGAATCTTAATAAAGGGCAAGCTTAAGCATATCAAAGTCTAGGCGAAGATAACTCGAGTCTTAAATGGCGACTCATAGTCCTTTGTTAAGGACCCGAAACCGGTTGATCTAAACTTGAGCAGGCTGATATTGTAATGGTAACATTTTTTGGAGGGCCGAACCCGTGTATGTGGCAAAATACTGGGATGACTTGAGTTTAGGGGTGAAAGGCCAATCAAAGCCGGTGATAGCTGGATTTCTGCGAAATCTATTTAAGTAGAGCGTTCTATTAGAATAGTCCGGGGTAGAGCACTGTGCAAGTAAGGGGGGTATTTGCTTTACCGAGCTTTGGCAAACTTCGAATACGGACTTTATTTTTAGGGCAGACAGAACATGTGTGCTAAGATTCATGTTCGAAAGGGAAACAGCCCAGATTGTTAGTTAAGGTCCTGGATATAGCTTCAGTGATAAAGGTTATTTATGCTCCGAGACCGTCAGGAGGTAGGCTTGGAAGCAGCCATTCTTTTAAGACAGCGTAACAGCTCACTGACCTAGAGCATAAAGTCCACAAATTTTGAGGGCTTAAAGTTATTACCGAAACTTCAAACAAAAAATATATTAATATTATTTTGTGGTAGCAGAACATTCCGTAGGTTATAAAAGCTTTAGTGTAAACTATTGTGAAGATATCGGAAATGAGAATACTTGCATGAGTAGCACAAAACAACGATAAGCGTTGTGGCTGTAAGTCTAAGGTTTCCGATCTAAAGTAAAACTTGGTCGGCAGAAGTGTCTACTTCTAGAAAAAACGGTCCCTAAGCGGTCAAGCCAAGGCTTGTTGTGATGGGTAAGATTATGCTGTGATAAGTAACTGACGAAAAATTCACTTTATTTTTAATAAAATTAAAGGTAAATCATTTTTTCCAAGAAAAAGGCTCTTTTTTAAACCGTACCTTAAACCGCCACAGGTAGATGGGTTGAGAACACTAAGGCCTTGAGATAACCCCGTTGAAGGAACTCGGCAAAATGACTCTGTAACTTCGGAATAAGGAGTAAAAAGTAGTGCGAAAGCTCTTCTTTTTGGCACATAATTGGGGGTAGCGACTGTTTATTAAAAACACAGGTCTCTGCTAACTCGTAAGAGGTTGTATAGGGACTGACACCTGCCCGGTGCCGGTAGGTAAAGACCCGGTGTTTACGCATTGGTATCAAACCCCGGTAAACGGCGGCTGTAACTATGACGGTCCTAAGGTAGCGAAATTCCTTGTCGGGTAAGTTCCGACCCGCATGAATGGTGTAACGACTTCCCCGCTGTCTCCAACGGGGTCTCAGTGAAATTACAAAGGTCGTGAAGATGCGACCATCCTACAGCTAGACGGAAAGACCCCGTGCACCTTTACTATATGCAACTATTGTAACTCAAAGGTTTTAGTGTAGAATAGGTGGGAGCTTGTGATTTAATTTCTACGGAGATTATCGAGGCGTTAGTGAAATACCACCCAAAGATCTGTTGGTTTACTAACTTGCGGACAGTGGTTGCTGGGTAGTTTGACTGGGGCGGTCGCCTCCTAAAGAGTAGCGGAGGCATGCAAAGGTAGGCTCATTTCCAATAATGGTGAATCGAGCATAATGGTAAAAGCCTGCTTGACTGTAAGAAAAACATTTCGATCAGAGACGTAAGTCGGTCATAGTGATCCGGTAATTCTTTGTGGAAGGGTTATCGCGCAATGGATAAAAGGTACGCCGGGGATAACAGGCTAATGATCCTCTAGAGCTCCTATCGACGGGTTCGTTTGGCACCTCGATGTCGACTCATCACATCCTGGAGCTGAAAAGGGTTCCAAGGGTTCGGTTGTTCGCCGACGAAAGTGGTACGTGAGTTGGGTTTAGAACGTCGTGAGACAGTTTGGTCCCTATCTTCTGTGGGTGTTTGAAAACTCCGAGGACTATACCTTAGTACGAGAGGACCAGGAAAACTCGATCCCTGGTGTTCCGGTTGTTTTTTAAGGGCAGCGCCGGGTAGCTACATCGAGAAGAGATAATCGACCGTTAGGCGAGAAACTTACCTCAAGTCAAGTTTTCAGTAGGGGTGAAAATTAATCACTTTGATAGGCGGGGGGTGTAAGAGCTGTGAGGTTTTAAGCTGACCTGTACTAATCCTAGAAAAACTTAAAGTAAAATATCGGTTTAAATAGGCAGGCGCGATCCGCCGCGCGCGCGGTATGTACATTTATTTTACCATCTAATCGAAGTAGAATTATGTCCGTATTTTTTTTTTGTAAAAGTAGTTTACCTATAGTATAAGAGGAATTATAGGGGGTGTGTAACTCAGATGGTTAGAGTAGTGGACTTTTAATCCGAGGGTCTTGGGTTCAAGTCCCAACACACCTATATTATGGGAGCATAACTCAGTGGTAGAGTATGTGCCTTACAAGCATGAAGTCGTGAGTTCGATCCTCTCTGGTCCCAACTTTTTCAAGTGTTTTGTTTAAAATAATTCTTCTAAGTGGTCCGTTATAGTATTCTAATATAAAGCCTTTTTTTAAATGTTAGTTCAAGCCGCTAAACTTTTAGGTGCTGGTCTAGCTACTATTGGTCTAGCTGGAGCAGGTGTGGGTATTGGAACCGTTTTTGGTGCTCTTGTTCTGGGTACTGCGCGTAATCCTTCTCTGAGAGATGAGTTATTCAGAATTGCAATTTTGGGGTTTGCTTTAACAGAAGCTATTGCTCTATTTGCTCTTATGATGGCTTTTTTGATTCTATTTGCTCTGTAGTGTGTAATATCTCCAGTGGCTATTAAAAATAATACTTGAGAGAAAAGACTTTAGTCGAGTTAGCGGTGTAGTTCAGCGGTTAGAACATTGGAATCATATCCCAAATGGCGGGGGTTCAAATCCCTTCTCCGTTAGAATTATAGCGACTTTGGTGAAATTGGTATACACGTCAGACTTAAAATCTGTTTCTATTTAAAGAGTATCGGTTCAAGTCCGATAAGTCGTAGCATTATTGTGGCGGATATAACTCAGTTGGTTAGAGTACCAGATTGTGGCTTTGGACGACGGGGGTTCAAGTCCCCTTATTCGCCGTTAGGGCTAGATAGTATAATGGGTTAATGCAGTGGGTTGCAAACCCAAAAATGAGGGTTCAAATCCCTCTCCAGCTTTCTTCAATAGCTCAATCGGTAGAGCATATGGCTGTTAACCATAGTGTTGTTGGTTCAAGTCCAATTTGAGGAGAATTACTTATAGCATGTTTTAGTCGGTGTGCTTATCGTTTGGGTAGCTCAGTTGGTAGAGTAAAGGACTGAAAATCCTTAGGTCGTTGGTTCAATCCCAGTCTCAAACAATATTAATGCTTTCAAAGATTTTTAATAAATTACGTAATAGCCTTGCTGTTTACCATTTCTCAACATCATTTAAAGAAGTTGGTTTTTGTGTGAAAATTTTGGATCTTTTGTGGAAAGAAAATTTAATCCGGGGTTATACGAAAAAAAATGGATTAATTACAGTCTTATTACGATATTACGATGGATCTCCAATATGTTGTCGTTTAACTATTGTTTCTAGACCGCGTGATCGTCTTTATCTATCCTCATTAGATCTTTGTAGGTTGTCTCAAGATTTTGGTGTTTTGATTGTGTCTACACCAAAAGGTATTATGACTGCTGAAAGTGCTATACGCAAAGGAGATGGGGGTGAAATTTTGGGATATGCCTCATGATTGCTCCTCTATATAGATTACCAATAGGTGTTAATTGTTTAAGCAACAATGGAAAAGTTTATGTTTCAGGACCTTGTGGTGTTGTTGATTTTGATTGCGTCAGCAAGATATATCGCAAGGGGAATATGATAGTTTTTTTACCTTATTTGACGTCATATTCTAGTTCTATTTTTACTCAAGCTGTTTTGGGTGTTGTTTTGGGTTACAGTATAGAATTGGTTCTTAAAGGAATAGGATATAAAGTTTATAAGTCTAACGAAAAACTTATATTTGCTCTAGGTTTTAGTCATAATATTTCTATTAATATTCCTGCGGGTGTGTCTGTAAGATTTAATAGAAAAACATTCTCCTTAATGTCTGCAAATTTGGGCCTTTTGCAAAATTTTACAACAACTATACGAGCATACCGCTTTCCAGATTCTTACAAGGGTGCCGGGGTTGTTTATGTGAACGAAATTGTTACTTGCAAGGAGGGTAAAAAAAATTAATGCATAAGAGGAAAAATGATGCTATTCTTTCGTTTTTTGTTGGTTCTTATGGTTATCTAGTGCCTCGTTTTAAAAATGCTGATATAAAGGTATCAAAAACCATACAATCTTATCTTTTAGGCAAGCGTGATTTGTATTATTTGTATAATTTGGAAAAAAGTTTATATGGTATTCGTTCCGCTTTAGAAGTTTTAGAAGTGATGATAGATAGTGAGTCTGATATACTTTTTATTAATAGTTTGCCCATAATAACGCAAGGGTTTGATAAAAACATTAGTATAACTAGCGTAAAATGGAAAAGAGGTGTCTTGTCAAAATTAAAAAAAGCGGATTTGGTTTTTCTTTGTGATATTATGAAAGAAAATCTAGTGGAGTCGCATCGTGAGTGTTTGTTAGTCGTTGGTGTCGGGGGTTCGACGACAAGCAGAATGTCTTATCTTTTTAATTTAAATATAGAGGATATTTTATTATCTTATTGGTTTTTTAATGCGGTGTCCGTAATATGTCGTCGTGGTAAAAAAAAATTAAAGTGTGATATAAAATTACCAGGCTTTCTTGGGGAAAGAAGTTACCACAAATCTTACAATTATGCGGTTTAAACCAAAGTACAAATCCTGTATTTGGGCTAGGACTGACATTTGGGGTGATTTATTATGTAAAGAAAAAACTTTTTTGCGCCCCAAATGGGATTTAATCATGGGTGTGCTTGGAGGACGCAAGCGTCGTAGGCGCCCTTTAGCGAAAAGGTCCAAGGAGAAGTCCGCCCGTGGACACACACCTTACCCATTGTGTCATAATTATAGTTTTGTCCAGCCGCATTCTCGTCCAAATCAAACCTTTAAGTATAATCGATGGGGTTATCGAAATACACTATCTATTTTATTGTGTTTAAGACGATTTTATGGGGATTTAAGTCACAAGACTTTAAAAAAAATTTGTGTTATATTATTTAAATCAGAAGCACCGATTCAACGACTCCTGGGTATTTTAGAGGGGCGTTTAGACGTTACTTTGTACCGATTGGGTTTTTTCCATTCAATTTTTTATAGTCGTCAAGCGATTCAACATAACAAGGTATTAGTTAATGGTAAGTTTATAAAAAATAACAATTTTATTTTGCAAAAGGGGGATTTTGTTGAGTTTTGCCCGATGCAACGATCTTCTATACGATCTCGTCTTTTATTTCGTTACAAGCCCTTTAGATCTTTTCGTATGCGATTGGAGCGGTGGCGGTTAACGCATCGGTTTAAGTTTGAGTTACATCTTCAGCCAACTCCGAGTTGGATTCAAACAGATTATTCCAATTTAAGTTTTGTTTTGGTGTCAGATATTAAACCGCCTATTATATATCCTTTTAGGGCTAATATTGATGAAGCATTGTGGTTTTATAAACACGGGTATTGATAAATTTTAAAATTACTTGGCTTATTATACGTTATAACTTTTCAATTAATCTAAAATGTGGCTTACTTTTTTAACTATTTTACTAAATATTATTGATCTTGTTCTTCCTCTACTTATTGCAGTTGCCTATTTTACTTTAGCGGAACGTAAAATTATGGCAGGTATTCAAAGACGCAAGGGCCCAAATGTTATTGGATATTTGGGACTTCTTCAACCGTTAGCCGATGGTCTTAAACTTTTTGTTAAAGAAACCGTTTTACCTACAAATGCAAATATTGTTCTTTTTGTGTTAGCCCCGCTGATTACTTTTATTTTAAGCCTTATTAGTTGGGCTGTCATTCCTTTTAGTTATGGTAATGTTATTTCGGATCCTCAATTAGGGGTTTTGTATTTTTTGGCAATATCTTCCTTGGGTGTTTACGGAGTATTGATTTCGGGTTGGTCCAGTAATTCAAAGTATGCTTTTTTGGGGGCTCTACGTTCTGCCGCTCAAATGGTTTCTTATGAGATATCTATGGGTATCGGGTTAATAAATGTTTGTTTATGTGTCGGTACATTAAATTTAACTGAAATAGTTGTAGCACAGAGGGACATCTGGTTGGTTTTCCCCTTATTACCGGTAGGTGTTATGTTTTTTATTGGTTGCCTAGCTGAAACGAACAGGCATCCTTTTGATTTGCCGGAGGCTGAAGCAGAGTTAGTATCGGGGTATAATGTCGAGTATTCAGCAATGGGGTTTGCTCTTTTTTTTTTAGGTGAATATGCTAATATGCTAGTTATGGGGGGAGTTACTTCTATTTGTTTTTTAGGTGGGTGGTTATCCCCATTTGGTATTGGGATCTTTTCGGACGGTATATGGTTTGGTTTAAAAATTTGTTTTTTTGTCATTTTGTTTGTAGTTATGCGGGCTATTCTTCCCAGATATCGTTATGACCAGTTAATGCGTCTGGGTTGGAAGTGCTTCCTGCCACTGGCTCTTGCTTTTTTTATTCTTTCTGTAGGCATACTTCTGGGTTTTAACTGGTTGCCTAATTAGTAATTTTTTTATATATAAATATTTGAAAGTTTTATACAATAGTCGGGTTTCATATAAAAAGATTAAAGGTAAGCTTATAATTAATTGACTTATTATATCAGGGGGTGTTACAAAAGCTGCAAATACTAATGATGTTATATAAATAATTCCTCTATGTTTTATCCACAGTAATGCCGGTGTGTTGCTTTCTATAAACCCTAGTAAAATAACAGTGGGTAAACCATAAGTTAATATGGTGTTAAATTGTTTTAAATGTGTAATGTAATCATTAAATTTTGGTTCAAAGGTCAAATGAATAGGCATAAAAAGGGTGGAGTACGTGTAAAATGTTTTCCAAAAGGTTTGAATTATTACTGGGAATGCGCTAGTGTATAGGAATGTATTGAAAAAGATTGTTGTTATTAATATGGTAAAGCACGTATTGGCTTCATATATATAAAGTCCAGGTCTGAAAAATAACAAAATTTGTGTTAGCAGTATTGTTATACAAAAATTTGTACTTATACTGGTGCAAAATTGTATATAGGCAAAAAATATTTCAGTTACTCCTGTAGTTATAAAATGAGAAAGTCCTGCTGGTAAGAGTATAAATATCAAACTTTGCTTGTAGGTATATATCGTAAAAAAAAATATGGTTGTTCCAATGGTTGTGTGTAATAAGCGGTAATTTAGCTCTTGTGTGTAGTGTATGGTAAATTGAAATTTTTTCATTTTTAGACCTGTAAATTGAAGAAAGATAGTTTAATTGGTAGAACTTTGGTTTCCAAAGCCAACGGTTGGGGGTTCAAATCCCTCTCTTTCTGTTATTTAAATATGTGGTTGGTTTATTTATCAATAAGTGATACAAGCGGATGAAAATAAGTCTTTTACAATTTCTATTTATATTTTGCGTAGGACTTCTTTTTTTTGCTGATTTACCCAAATTAGCTAAAAGTGTTAAAGAAAAAATAAGAGGATCTAAAAAATACAAGAATTAAATTTTTGGTTTAAAATAGTTATTGGGTTGTTATCGGTTCGTAGTTTAATAGGCAAAACATAGTTCTCATGAAGCTAGTATTGCAGGTTCAATTCCTGCCGGACTGACTGGGATTTAGGTTCTAATGTCCGCCTGGAGTCTAGCCAAGTCGGTAAGGCGCCCGTTTTTGGTGCGGGGATCGAAGGTTCGAGTCCTTCGACTCCACAAGCCAGGGTGGTGGAAGTGGTAGACACGCTGGGTTTAGGTTCCAGTCTTTTGTTAGGTAGGGGTTCAAGTCCCCTCTCTGGTAATAATGTGTAGACCAAATATTACTCAATGGTTTAAAAAATGCAAAGGCACTAAAACAACAAAAAAAAGAAGTGTTGGTTTAAGGGGTTGCCCCCAAAAAAAGGGAGTGTGTTTAAAAGTATTCGTTTGTTCTCCCAAGAAGCCTAATTCGGCACGCCGTAAGGTAGTTAAAGTGCGTTTAGCCAATAAAATACGATTAACGGCCTATATCCCTGGTCAAGTTCATCGATTGCAAGAGCATTCGCAAGTTTTGATCAGAGGGGGCAGAATACCCGATTTACCCGGAGTAAAATATCGTTTAGTTCGTAACAAGTTAGATCTGGCGGGATTATCCGGTCGTAAGACGGCTAGATCTAAGTATGGAACAAAGAAACCAGATAAAGGATGTTAGAAGCAAAACATAGTCGATTAGGAGTACAAGATAAAATATCTTTAAATGTAAAATTAAAGGAAACTTTTAATTTTTTGGGCATTAAAAAAGACCCCCTTGTAGGTAAAATGATTAATCTTTTAATGACAAATGGCAAGCGTTCTAAAGCAGAAAAGGTTTTGAATAGGGCTTTTCAACTGTTGGATGAAAAATATCCTGGTCGCGCTTTGCATATTTTTTATTTTGGGGTTTTTGAGGCAAGACGTGACATAGGTATTCGTCTTAAGCCTAGAGCAAAGAAACGTCGTGCGGTTAATGCGTTTAGCGTCTATTTACCGTACACGATATCCCCCGTTAGGGGATTGAATTCAGGAATGAGGGCGCTTTTAGCCGCGAGTCGAAGGCGATCTCCCACAAAACCTTTTTGGGATAATTTAAGCCAAGAGATATTAGAGTCTTCTTTAGGTAGGGGAGAAGTCGTTACTACGCGGTATAGCTTAAATAAATTAGCGGACTCGAATAAACGTAGAGTTCATTTGGGCTCCTCATCTATTTCTCCAGTAATATTTCATTAATATTTAAATATGGATTTTATTCATTTTTTTTTTTTATCCGCGTTATTATTTGTTATTGGTGTGGGGGGCGTCGTTTTAAATCGCACAAATATTGTCGTCGTTCTAATGTCATTAGAATTGGCTCTTCTTTCAGTAAGTTTAAATTTTATCATATTTTCTGTTTGTCTTTCTGATCTTATAGGTCAAATTTTTGCAATATTTATTCTTATAGTGGCTGCTTGTGAGTCATCCATCGGTTTAGCTATTATTTTAGTATATTTCAGGGTGAGGGGGAGTATTCGTATAGATCAAGCGTCATTGTTAAAATCATAAATTTTATGCTTCCATGGTGAAATTGGTAGACACGGCAGATTCAAAATTTGTTGTCTTTTGACATGCTGGTTCAAATCCGGCTGGAAGTATCAAGCATGATTCAAGCGCAAACTCTTCTAAAGGTTGTGGATAATTCAGGAGCTAAACTTGTTAGATGTATTAAAATTAAAAAGGGTAAACGTTCTGCTGGTGTTGGAGATATTTTGTTAGTGTCCGTTAAGGCTTTGCGACCACGTTATGGTCGTCGCGTCCGTTTAAAGATGAACAAATCAGAAGTTCATCAAGGTGTTATTGTTCAAACACGGAAATTACATCGATCTAAAAGTGGGGTTGGTTCTAGTTTCGGATGCAATTCCGTGGCTCTTATAAGTTCACAAGATAAACCGTTAGGTACTCGAATTTCGGCAACCTTACCCACTAGACTTCGAAGTTTTAAATGGGCTAAATTGGTTGCTATGGCAAGAAAAACAGTATAAGAAAATGCATTTGTACCAAAATCATTATTTTAATGTAGTTCAACGGGATTTCATTCTTTGCAGCAATGTCGCTACATCTAATATGCTACCTATCCCTAAAAAAATCTGTTTATATTTAGGAACTCCTGGGGTAAATAATAGTTCAGTCGTTTCTTCTATATGTGCCCTAAAAATAATAACAGGTCAGAGACCTTATGTTTCTCCAGAAAAAATTAAAGTGAAAAGACATAAAAAAGGTAAGATATATGCGGTTGGTTGCAAAGTCACACTTAGAGGCCTACAATTTTATAAGTTTTTATTTAAACTAATGTTTAATGTTTTACCTCGTATTCGTCAATTTGAGGGTTTGAAATTACCGTCACACCATAGTGTGTATTGTTTTGTTTTAAAAGATATTTTTGCCTTTGAAGAATTAATTCCGTTATTTCCCTATTTTGAAGTTTTAAATGGTTTTAAATGTCAAGTTTTTTTTGGTACAAATACTAAAGAGGATATGTTATTTTTAGGGAATGGTTTGCAACTTTGTTTTGTTCCTTGATCTGTGTTAAAGGAATGTCGCGGAAGTAGCTCAATCGGTAGAGCGTAAGCTTGCCAAGTTTAAAGTTGAGGGTTCGAATCCCTTCTTTCGCTTTAGACATCTTTGAGAAAAAGAATTTGGCTAATTTTATTTTTTTAATCCCGATAGTTTTAGCGAAAGAAGGGCCAGAGCCTTTTTTTCTAAACCTAGTATTTTAGATTTTTTAAGATATTTTATGGAGTACCATTTTTTTTCTATGGATAGGCCCAGGCAATCTATTTGTGCGGTTACGCTTGTTATGTTATTTTGCATATCTTTTAGACTGTCGTATACAGCGATTAGAGTCGGACAACCCGCTGCAATCTTTGGGGGTGTTAAATAAAATGGTACAAAATAGATCCTACCCCTCCTCAAAGACATTTTTATTTTTTTAATTTTGGATGTTTTTAAATTGCTAGCATTTAAAATAGCAAAAGTTGTTTGTTTAGACATAAATAATCGTTTTTTTCTTAAGTGTTTTTTTCTAGCAGTAGGCATGATCTAAAGGTCTCGTATTTTTATTTTTAGGGGCAATTTATTGGCGCCGGCTTTTAACGCGGGGAATCCTTGTTCTTTATCGATACCGTATAGTAATAATATGGGTTTTCCGGCCGAGATGGGTGCAACCCAGTGATTCCCTTTCCCTTTCCCTTTGCCCATTCGGGCAGATGTCGGTTTATTGCTTATGGCTTTATCCGCAAGTGGGATAATTTCTAGTTTTCCTTCTCTTTTAATTTTGCGCCTAATGTTTTGCCGTGCCGCCTCTAGTTGTTGAACATTTATATATCCGGATTCTAGTGAAATTATGGCGAAACAATTTTGTTCATTTAATTTTTGGGTTTTAGTTGTAATTCTTGGCAATGACCTGGGTTTAAAGTATTTTTTATATTTTGTTTTTTTAGGTTGTAATAACATAGGGTTAATTTTTCGAAGTCCAGGCTTTTAACCCGACACTACCGTATCCTGTTTGGGTTTGTCTATATTCTGCATTAATTGTAGTGTTTAATTGGCTAAGGGGCATTTGGCCTATTTGGCATTTCCACGTCCGACTTCGTCCTTTCGCTTTATGTGTAAATCTTCCTTTTATTTGAATTTTTAAACCGTTAATCGTTTTATATTTTTGCAACGACTGAAGTCCTTGTTTGAGGTATCGGAGAAATTCATAATGTCTTTTTCGTTTTTGTCTAGAGCAGACATTTTGTTCGATAAACCTGCACAAGCAGGCTGTGTCTGCTTTATTTTTTAGTATTAGTGATATTAATTGTATACCATACCTCGCGTAGTCGTATTTTGAATTATGAAAGCTTTTGGTGTAATAAGCAATTTCTCTTCTTACGGGTTTTGGTACCGATCTGGTATACGTTTTTAATCTATTAACTTTTAGTATTATCTTTTTTGTTCCAGTAAATGTCTGAATTAGTTTTGTAGCTGTTTGTAATCTAGAAGCAACTAAAGTCCATGATTTTTTTTTTATTTTTAATTTATTTTCTTTGTAACGTCTCGATTTAATGCGTCTTTTTGAGCGAGTATGCAAATGTATCAGGTCAACAGCTATTGTTGTTGCCACCGCGTGTCTATTAATCTGAATGCCATGAAGGTAATGTGTGGTCCCTAAGCAGCACGATTCGATAAAGTGGCGTATTCTAGATAAGATGTAGTAAAATCGGGGTTCGTTCCAATGGGTGTAACCTTGATAAAAGGTATTTTGGGGTCGTAATGTAGCTGGATGGGCTTTTTGTGCCATTTTATTTTTTTTGCGTCGGGGGTTTTCGGGTTGGTGCAAATTCACCTAACTTATGACCTACCATTTCAGGTTTTATTTTACGATTGAGCATATCTTTTCCATTGTGAATCGACAGTTTTAATCCGACACAAACGGGGTAAATAGTGGAACGCCGAGACCAGGTAATTTTTTTTTTATTTTTTTTGCTAAAATTTGTTAAAAGACTTTTGTCTATGAAGGGTGTTTTCCAGTTAGATCTTGACATTTTTTTTTAATCTTTGTGGCGTCGCACCTTTTGTGGGTTTACCCCAAGGAGTTACAGATGGCCTACCTCCTGATGTTTTTCCTTCGCCTCCACCATGTGGGTGGTCTATGGGATTCATCGCGACACCACGAACAACGGGTCGATGCCCCAACCACCTGGCCCGCCCTGCCTTTTTTAATTTAATAAAACGATGCTCCGTGTTACTAACAATGCCGTTAGTCGCTTGTGCTTTAATATCAACCCAGCGATATTGTCCTGATTTCAAACGGATTTGTGCCAAATTTTTTGTTTTTTTTAAGATGTGTCCGTGTGAGCCGGATGCGCGGAGTAGTTTGCCATTATCTCCTGGATGTAGGCTTATATTGTGTATTGGAGTTCCTGTAAGTATGCGGCTAAGAGGTTTACTATGAGCATTATTTAATCCACAAAAGGTTGAATTTGATCTTACAACATCTCCCTGTCGGAGGTTTGTTGGCGCAAGTATATAATTTTGTTTATTAGTATCGGGATTAAAGATACGAGCCAAGTGTGCGGATCTATTTGGATCATATTCCAATCCGATAACAATCCCTTGTGTGTGTTTTCGTTTAAAATCTATTTCTCGGTGTAAGCGTTTGTGGCAACCTCCCCTGTGCCACGAGGTTATCCGACCTTTATTATTGCGTCCGCTTACTGTTTTGCGGGCTTTTATTTGGGATTTAAGTGGTTTTTCAATAGATCGTTTTTTTGTCATACTATATTTTAATTGTTAGGATAATCAATTATGCCTTTTATTATCGGTACTCCAATCCCGGACAATAAAATTTTGGTTCAGTCTGTGTCTCATATTTTTGGTATTGGTTTAGCGGAATCCGGAATATTATGTAAAAAAGCGGGTTTTGGTGATGATGCACGGGGGATTCATCTGACTCCAGAGAAAAGTCCACTTTTAGAAAATTTGGTTGATAGTAGGGCTCTTCTAGTGGGTGCTGATCTTCGTCGCTTTCAAAAGGACAAAATACGTAGATTATACTCGATAATGACTTATCGGGGTTTACGACATAAGAAGGGGTTACCTGTAAGAGGCCAGCGTACTCATACTAATGCAAAAAAAAGAACCTATTTTAACACTAATGCCAGTTAATAACCGATATTTTGTCGAAAAATTGTTTAAATTTAAGTCAGTTAGTCATTATAGGCAAAAGGTGGTAAAAAATCCTTTAATTGTTAGGTATTTAACTGACAATACGCGAACTGAAAAGTTTGGATCCGTTTATTTAAGGTGTACTAGACGCAATATTTTTTGCATTTTGGCTGATTGTGAAAGTAATGCTATTAAAACAAGTTGTTCTTTAAGAGTTCCTGATTATAAGAATGAATTTAACGAAAGGGAAAATTTGTATACACGAGGGTTATTATTAGGTAAATTATTTGGAAATAAAATAATTTCTTTGGGGTATAAAAAAATTATTGTCCATGTGGTGGGAACAAGCAAAGGACGATTTGGTGTTGTTCGAAGTTTTAGTAAATTGGGCATAGATATCCATTCTATTATCTTAACAACAAGAACAGGGCATAATGGGTGTCGTCCTGCTAAAAGACGCCGTAAAAAATTACGCACAAAAGTTATGGGTTTTAAATAAGTGTTGTATTCGAAGGGGTGACTGAGTGGTTGATAGTGTCAGATTGTAAATCTGCTGGTTTTACCATCGTAGGTTCGAATCCTATCCCCTTCTTAAAATTAGTAAAATGAAGGAGCAAGCTAAGATGGTTCAACGGCATCCATTTCATTTGGTTGATCCAAGCCCATGGCCTTTCGTGGCCGCTTTAGGTGGTTTAAGTTCGACTTTTGGTGGAGTTCTGTATATGCATAATTATGACGGTGGGGGGCAGTTGTTATGTTTAGGTTTAATTACTATTCTATACGTGATGTTTACATGGTGGAGGGATGTGATCCGTGAAGCTTCATTTGAGGGCCAGCATACTGCTGCGGTTCAACAAGGTTTGCGCATGGGGATGATTCTTTTTATTGTTTCGGAGGTTATGTTTTTCTTTGCTTTTTTTTGGGCTTTCTTTACCTCTTCTTTGTCTCCTGTTTTTAATATTGGGGGGGTTTGGCCTCCGGCTGGCATAGAGGCAATTAGTCCATGGGGATTACCTCTTTTAAATACTATTATTTTACTTTCTTCTGGTGCAAGTGTCACGTGGGCGCATCATGCTATTGTTGGGGGGGTTAAAAAGGAGGCTCTATTGGGTTTGGTCATTACCATAATATTCGCAGTTATTTTTACTGGATTGCAGGGGTTCGAGTATGTTAACGCGCCTTTTGCTATGTCCGATAGTGTTTACGGTTCTGTCTTCTTTATGGCCACAGGTTTTCATGGTTTTCATGTAATCATCGGAACTATCTTTTTATCTGTTTGTACTTTTCGGTTATATTTAGACCATTTTAGTCGTCAGAGGCATTTTGGGTTTGAAGCTGCGGCTTGGTATTGGCATTTTGTTGATGTCGTTTGGTTATTTCTTTTTTTGACTATTTATTGGTGGGGGTTTAATGTAATAGTGTAAATTATTATTTGTAACCTATTGTTTTTTCTACGTGACCCTCAAATGGATACACATTTAGATAAAATATATAGTTTAGTGTCGTATTTTTTATATTATCATTATCTATGTTTTTTAGTCCTTTAGAACAATTTCAAATACTTCCATTTGTTAATTTAGGTATTGGTTTATTTGACTTATCGATAACCAACGCAATGATTACAACGATTTTTAGTTTAGGTTTTCTATTGTTTGTTTACTATTGTCTTTCTGTTTTTGGTTTAAGCTGTTTTCCTAGTCGTTGGCAGTTGCTTTTAGAAGGCCTGTATTTAACTACCGCGGGTTTAGTTTGGGATAGTATTGGTCCATATGGTCAAAAATATTTTCCGTTTATTTTTATGATATTTAGTTTTATTTTGATATCTAATGTCTCGGGTCTGGTGCCTTACTCATTCACCATAACGAGTCATTTGATTCAGACAATGGTTTTAGCGCTTGGTGTATTTATAGGGGTAGTTCTTATATGTGCTTCAACACACGGGTTTCACATGTTGAGTTTGTTTCTTCCAGGAGGTACTTCGTTACCGTTAGCATTTTTATTAGTTCCGATAGAAATAGTTTCCTATATATTTAAACCTCTAAGTTTGGCTGTCCGTCTTTTTGCCAATATGATGGCAGGTCACACTCTACTAAAAGTAATTGCTGGTTTCGCTTGGGCTATGATGGGGAGTGGCGGCTTATTGCTAATAGCACACGTGGTGCCGCTGTTAGTTCTGATTATTCTTTTTGGCCTTGAGTTGGCCGTCGCCTTAATTCAAGCTTATGTGTTTACCATTTTAAGTTGTATTTATATAAATGACGCTATAGTCCTACATTAGCTATAACGATTGATTCTAACAATAATAAAGTCTAAATTATAAAAGCATTTTTAGCTCAGTGGATAGAGCAACGGTCTTCTAAATCGTGGGTCATAGGTTCAAATCCTATAAGATGTAAGTCATGAAATTCTCTTTAATCTTTCAAAATGACATCGTTGCTTTTTTGCCGGAGCTTTTTCTTGCAATTTCGATTTTAGTTGTTCTTATGCATGGAAGTTTCTTGGGTTTGTCCGCGGCTGCACTTTATACCTATTTAACACCGAGCATGGTTCGGTTAACCTCAATAATTTTATTCATAAGTGTTTTTTTGGTTGTTAATACTCCTATAGAATCCCAGACGTTATGGAATTCACTTTTTATTACAGATCATTTGTCGATATGGTTAAAATTATTTGTTGTTTTGGGTTTGTTCGTTTGTGTCTCTGTAAGTGAGGCTTATATGTTTTCGGTTCGGTTGCGGGCTTTTGAGTTTTTTTTTTTTATTATTAGCATTTGCTTAAGCTTGTGCCTGCTAATTTCCTCATATGATCTTCTTTCTATTTATTTAAATATGGAGTTTATGTCGCTTATTTTTTATGTTTTAGCCACTTGGAAGAAAAATTCATATTTTTCTGCTGAGGCTGGATTGAAATATTTTATTCTTGGTTCCGTTGCTTCAGTTTTTTTTTTATTTGGTGCATCATTAATTTATTTTTCTATGGGTACTACCAATTTAGGGTCTCTCAGCTTGTTAACGGAAAATCTTGCGGGGTATTCCCCGTTATTTTATTTGGGTTTGATTTGTTTAATTTCAGCGCTATTATTTAAATTAGGCTCAGCCCCTTACCACATGTGGATAGCCGATGTGTATGAAGGGGCTCCTACGATTGTTAGTCTTATTTTTGCATCTGTTCCTAAACTGGCTATATTTGTTGTTGTATTACGTTTGGTCTACACAAGTTTTTGGTGTCTGTTTCCTGTATTTTGGGAAGACTTTTTTTGCTTATGTGGTCTTTTCAGTCTTTTTATTGGTTGTGTGTGTGGTTTAGGTGAAACCAAAATTAAAAGACTTCTAGCATTTAGTAGTGTGGGCCATGTTGGGTTTTTGTGTCTAGGTTTAGCGTCCGGAAGTCTCGAGGGAGTTCAAAGTGTTTTGTTTTATCTTTTTATTTACATGTTAACTGCTATTTTTTTATGGATTTATGTCCTCCACTTAGATTTGACATCTGAGAATAGCTTTTTAACTTTTTCAGATGTAATTGGGTTAGTGCGGTCTAATCCAATTTTTGGTCTAGGAATTGCCCTTATGATTTTTTCTTTGGCAGGAGTTCCCCCTTTAGGTGGTTTTTTTGCGAAACTTAATATTTTTGTTAGTGTCATTGATTCGTCTTATTTTCTTGTTGCCATATTTGCAGTTTTAACGAGTGTGGTTTCGGCTTTTTATTATATTAGATTGATAAAAATCTTTTATTTTGAGAAAGCAGAAAATTGGTTTTATTTTACGCCATTGACAAAGGGTGCTGCTTTTTGTGTGGTTATCATTGGATGGACCGTTATATTTTTTATGTTGAGTCCTAATTTGTTCTATTTATTGATCTATAAAATAGCTATAGGATTAATGATTTAAAAAAAAAAATGTCTTTTACTCAAGAATCAAAACCTTCATGGCAAAGTTTTATTCCGTTGGTTTCTAACTCGGCATTGAGTGGTTTCTTTACTAGGTGGTTTTTTTCTACAAATCACAAAGATATTGGTACTTTATATTTAATATTTGGGGCTTTTTCTGGTGTTTTAGGCACAGCGATGTCTGTTCTTATAAGGTTGCAGCTTGCAAGCCCGGGCAATATGTTTTTGGGGGGAAATTATCAGTTGTATAACGTTATTGTCACGGCTCATGCTTTTTTGATGATTTTCTTTATGGTCATGCCTGTTCTTATAGGGGGATTCGGTAATTGGTTTGTTCCCTTAATGATAGGTGCTCCCGATATGGCGTTTCCTCGTATGAATAATATAAGCTTCTGGTTGTTGCCGCCATCTATAATACTTCTTTTAGCATCCTCATTAGTGGAAGCTGGAGCCGGTACAGGTTGGACTGTTTATCCACCCTTAAGTGGTATCCAGGCGCATTCGGGGCCGTCCGTGGATTTAGCTATCTTCAGTTTACATTTATCCGGTGCGGCTTCTATTTTAGGTGCCATTAATTTCATAACAACCATTTTTAATATGCGTGCTCCGGGTATGGGTATGCATCGTTTACCCTTATTTGTTTGGTCCGTGCTAATAACTGCATTTTTACTTTTATTATCTCTTCCGGTTTTGGCTGGAGGTATCACTATGCTTTTAACGGATCGTAATTTCAATACTACATTTTTTGATCCGGCGGGTGGTGGCGACCCTGTGCTTTATCAGCATTTGTTTTGGTTTTTTGGACATCCCGAGGTGTATATTTTAATTTTACCCGGGTTCGGCATAGTTAGTCATATTTTGGCTACTTTTTCCAGAAAGCCCGTTTTTGGTTATTTAGGAATGGTTTACGCTATGTTATCTATTGGTATTTTGGGTTTTATTGTTTGGGCTCATCACATGTTTACAGTTGGCTTGGATATTGATACTCGAGCTTATTTTACTGCGGCTACGATGATAATTGCGGTCCCTACAGGCATTAAGATTTTTAGCTGGATAGCTACAATGTGGGGAGGTTCGATACGTCTGAAAACACCCATGTTATTCTCTATAGGCTTCCTTTTTCTGTTTACTATCGGGGGGTTAACTGGTGTCGTTTTGGCTAATTCCGGTGTAGATATTGCTCTTCACGATACTTATTATGTGGTTGCACATTTTCATTATGTTCTAAGTATGGGAGCTGCTTTTACGATGTTTGGTGCTTTTTATTTTTGGGTTGGAAAAATGACTGGTTTAGGTTATCCGGAAGTTTTGGGGCAAATTCATTTTTGGCTTATGTTTATTGGGGTAAATTTAACATTTTTTCCTATGCATTTTTTAGGCTTGGCTGGCATGCCTCGTCGTATTCCAGATTACCCAGACTCTTATGCTGGTTGGAATAGTGTAGCCTCTTTTGGGTCAATTCTTTCCTCAGTGGCTTCACTATTTTTCTTTTATATCGTTTATTTGACATTAACCGAAGGGCATATCGAGGATTCTAATCCTTGGGTTAAAGATAGGGGTGTTGCTTTTCCAGCGGTTGAATCAAAAAGCGGGTAAACTACAAGTAAAAAATTATTAAAGCTTCTGTTGTTCGTAATAAAGGGCTTTATCTTTTAATAGGGCTCTAGGGCCTATAACTCAGTGGTAGAGTATACGCCTGATAAGCGTAAAGTCGATCGTTCAATCCGATCTAGGCCCAAATATCAGACTACTTGGTGTTATGGTTTATAGTCTCTTTGGTCTAATGGTTAGGACGTTGCCTTTTCACGGCGGAAATATGGGTTCAATTCCCATAAGAGATTATTTGGTTAATATGTTTTTATGTGTCTATACCAAATAGTTATCAAAGTCGTTGCATCGTTTTGATTTAAAATGATAATTTTTTAGATAATGTTGAACTCCCTGATTCTATACGCGAATAGTCTTACACGACTTTTGCCTGTCCAAACATTTGAGGTGTTCGGACATGAGATTGTTATTAATGTGTCTAAAAAGTATTTGTTGGCCACATTAACGTTTTTGCACCATCATAGCAATAGTAATTTTCATTTACTTACATCTATTTCTGGTGTGGATTATCCCGATAGAGAAGAACGTTTTGAGGTTGTTTACGAGCTTTTGAATCTTAGATCCAATTCTCGGATTAGAATTAAAACCTGCACTGATGAGATAAATCCTCTACCGTCTATTGTTGATATATTCCCTTCAGCGAATTGGTGGGAGCGTGAAATTTGGGATTTACTTGGTGTATTTTTTTCAGGACATCCGGATTTACGTAGAATTCTTACAGATTATGGGTTTGAAGGTCATCCTCTTCGAAAAGACTTTCCATTGAGTGGTTATTTTGAATTGCGTTATGATGAAGATCAAAGAGTTGTTGTCTGTGAGCCTATTGAATTGACGCAAGAATTTCGTTCGTTTGATTTTCATATCCCCTGGTCTCATATTGGAAAAAGCTGATATAGTGATATTTTATGACTAGATGGAATTTAAATGCAATACTTAGTTGGGTAGATTCTCATATTATTGATTATCCGACGGCCATGAATTTAAATTATAATTGGAGTTTTGGGTCAACCGCGGGTTTTTGTTTGGTTATTCAGATTCTTAGTGGGGCTTTTTTAGCGATGCATTACGCTAGTGAGACACATTATGCATTTTCTAGCGTAGAACATATAATGCGAGATGTCAAAAGTGGTTGGTTAATTCGATACATGCATGCAAACGGGGCTTCTTTTTTCTTTATGCTGATTTATGCTCATATTTTCAGAGGTTTGTATTATGGTTCTTATATGGAACCCCGACAACATTTATGGTGGTCTGGTACTCTTATTTACGTTTTAATGATGGCGACCGCTTTTATCGGTTATGTTTTACCATGGGGTCAAATGAGCTTCTGGGGGGCAACTGTTATTACAAGTTTTTTTTCTATTATTCCCGTTATAGGTAAAGAAGTTGTTATGTGGATATGGGGTGGTTTTACCGTGGGAAATCCCACATTAAATCGTTTTTATAGTTTACACTATTTGTTACCATTTTTAATTACGGGTATGGTTTTTGTTCATTTAGGGTTGCTTCATAAAGATGGCTCTAACAACCCTCTAGGTATAAAAACGAAAGTAGCAAATATTAATTTTTATCCTTATATTTATGTAAAAGATCTGGTAGCTTTTTTCGCGCTAGTTTTTTCTTTATCAATTTTTATTTTTTACTTCCCTAATGCGTTAGGCGAACCGGATAATTACTTAGAGGCAGATCCTTATAGCACTCCTGCACATATTGTCCCGGAGTGGTACTTTTTACCATTTTATGCTATTTTAAGAGTTATACCAAATAAAGTTGGGGGTATTCTTGCGATGGGAGGCGCCATCCTAATGTTATTTTTGTACCCGTTGTTAAATACTTCGATGTTACGGAGTGGTAACTTTCGGCCCGTTTATGCCGTAGTTTTTTGGCTTTTTGTTGCAGATTTTTGTTTATTAGGTTGGGCCGGGACCACTCCAGTTGATGATTATTTTAGATTTATTGGTATTACGGTATCCGTTGGATATTTTTCTTTTTTTATTTTTGGCGGTTTGTTTGTCGGATGGTTGGAAAAACTTTTAATGTTGCGTGCTATCAAAATGGGTGGTCCGAATAAACGTTGTTCAACAAGTTCAGATCATTTAACAACCACTCCAGGTTATAAAGTGGGGGTGGTCGATTATTTGACCCCCAGAGATATCTCATAAAAAATTTGATATTAATTGCATATGTCTATAATGAACATACTAAAAAGAGCTAACACTTTATTTATTTATTTATTATTTGTTTTTTCTGTATTTAAATCTTATAATATTGCGTATATGGACGCACCACATCCGTGGCAAGTCGGTTTTCAAGATCCGGCTACCCCGATTATGGAGGGTATTATTTCTTTTAATGGTTTGTTAATGACTTTCATGCTACTTATCGCTTGTTTTGTTGGTTGGTTACTCTATAAATCTTTAACCCTATTCAACGAATCAGTTAATCCGCAGCCCGCAAGCTTTAATCATTCTACTTTACTTGAAATTGTTTGGACAATTGTACCAGCTGGTATTTTGATGATCATTAGTGTACCGTCATACAATTTGCTTTATGCCATGGAGGAAGTTATTGATCCCAGTTTGACGATAAAAGTTGTTGGTCACCAATGGTATTGGTCATATGAATATTCTGATTTTGAATTAGTACCAAAAGTTACTAAAGAAAATCTAGATTTGGTTCAAAAGCGTGTTACAAATTTAAAAGATTGGTTGGACTACATAGAAAATAACAAGGAAGATAAAAATCTACGAAATACTCGGACCCCTTTTAATTCTGAATTAAATTCCGGAATAGGTAAAGAGAAATTATATATAACAGATGTCGAATTAGGTAATATTAAAGTAGAGTGGGAAAATGCCAAGAGAGAATTACAGGAGGCGGGTTTGTATCTTAATAAGGCTAAATCAGATTTAAAATTGGCTCGTGTCGATTTAGCTGCCGCTAAGCTTAACAAATCTAGTGCAGAAGTAATTAAAGCTAGAACAGAATTCTCTGAGTTTAGCTCGTCTTTTAAAAGACCTAATATTCTTCTTAAAGATGGGTTCGACGGTTGGGACGAAAAGTTAAGGCTAAAAACCAAAGAAAACTTAGATATTCTTAAAGCAAGGTTGTTAAAGGCAGAACAAGAATTTGAGGGTGATTCCTCTATATTCGATATCTTATCTATTGGTTTACGTCTAGAGGATTTAGCTACCCCGAATGCGGAGGCAAAAAGCGCCGAGTTAGAATTTAATTCTTTTGGTGATAAATTAGCAGTTCCATTTTTAAGATCAGACGAGGCTGGAGAAATTTTAAGTAGGGCTAACAGTAAATTGAAATCTGCCCAGTCCTTTTTTGAGTTGAGTCAAAAAACCCTAGAAAAAGCGGTTTTGACTTTTGATAAATTGAAAGAGGATTTCTGCAAAAAAGATATCGAATTTTTAGGTTATTTGGGTCTAAAGGACAATTTTGATGCTAATACCTTGGATTTTATCAATATGGGTTTAAACGATCATAATTTGGGTCAGATTAGCGATAGGGCTTTAGAAAGATTTTCCTTGGCTAAAGATGAATTTTGTAGAGCTAAAAGTCGAATTGTTAAAATTAGTGAGGAGTTGGGAAAAATCAACAATAGATTAGAAATAGCCGGAGGCCATGCCAAAGATGTCAGTAAATCTCTCACGGAGACGCGTTTTGTTGAACATAGGGAAAAAATTGGTCGGCTAAAGGTTTCTGAAACATATTTCGACAATTTTACTTGGGATCGTCATAAAACAGATTTGCTCGAATATGAGAATAAATTAAGATATGGTAAATTTGCGCTTGAGGAGGCCAAAAAAATTATGGATGAGGCTCTACTTCATCTTTATAACAGTATTGAAAGCACCATAGAAGCCGAGTTAGAAAATAACAAAACACCATTGCATTTTTCTCGTGGTATAAATTTACCTGTGTTAGATCTAGGGGGGGGTGATGATAAAAAGAATATTTTGGCATTAGAGAATTGTATTTTAAAAGCGGCAGATAAAAAACTTTTATCCGGGGGTAAGGTTGGTGACTTGTTGATTGACAAAATTTCATCAGATTTAAAACGATTAAAATCTGAGCATGATGTAGAGCAATTAAAATCAAAGTTTATAAATGAATTTAATGATGAGGATATTTACACCCAATATATAGATTTTTCCGTTAATAAAATTAAGCATGAGGTAGATATTGCGGAAATTGATTATAATGAGCTTATTGATACTTCAACAAAAATAAAAACTCTTATAAAAAAAATTGAATGCCAGTTAAAAAATGTTTGTTCCATTAATCCGGTGGAACAATTGTGGTCTAGAGATGTCCCAGAGGTTTTTCTTAAAGGGGCTCACTATGATGTTGATTTTCATGTTAAATCTTTAAAATTTTTTTTGTCTGAGTTACGGCTACTTGATATAAAGGCAAATCCTAATATAATAGCTACTAAATTGCGTACTCTTTTATTGCAATCAAAAGGAGATTTAGAAAATTTAAAGTTATTTTCTACTTTTCTTGAAAAAATTGTTAAAGAAAACAATAGTAAAATTGACAGAGATGCTTTGGTTCTAATGTATATTAACAATACTGAAAATTCCTCGGAGAATTCGGTAGTCGAAGCTGATTTGAGCTCCACCGGTGGTTCCACGGGTAAAGATGGTAGTGCCGATAATGTACCTGCACCAAAAGGTGATAATGGATCTTATAAGGGTATTAAAGAAGTTTTAGATGTTTTTGGAGAAAAACACATGGTTTGCAATCAAGCTAATCTTTTGCTCGATATTCTACAAATGCTTAAGGATACGGTTTATACTTTGGACGAAACTGATATCAATAAGTTAAGAGATTTCTTGTATAGACTATTGACTACAATAATCGAGGAAGATTCGAGTATTCATCAAATTCTAAGAGAAGAAATTAATTTGATTTTAGATCTTATTAAAGAACCATCTGACGATGGGGAGGGCCTTGAAAGACAACGTATCAATTTTGATTCGTATCTTATTGGAGAAGAGGATTTGGTTATCCCTGAGCCACATAGTGTGGGAAAAGCTGGTAAAGTTTTTCGCCTATTAGAAGTAGATAATCGTCTTTTTGTTCCTATTAACACCCACATACGTGTTTTAGTTACTTCTGCTGATGTCTTGCATTCTTGGGCGGTTCCTAGTCTAGGAATAAAAGTAGATGCGTGTCCTGGTCGATTGAATCAAGTTTTTCTCTTTGTAAAAAGGGAGGGGGTCTTTTATGGGCAATGTAGTGAGATTTGTGGTGTTAACCACGGGTTTATGCCTATCGTGGTACAAGCGGTCAACCAAGATGATTATTTGACTTGGGTCGGAAAAAGGTTATGCTCTTAAATTCTTTGTTTTTGCTTCTACTTATTGGTGTTTTTGGTCTAATTATTATACCTGCGGAGCATCGGTTATTGCTCCGACAATTTTCTCTGTTTATTACCGCATTGGTTTTTATTTTATCCCTTTTTTTGTGGTTGGGTTTTGACCATTCAACGTCTAAATTCCAATTCGTTGTTAATAATTTGTGGTTACCTGTATCAAATATAAATTTAGTTTTAGGTATTGACGGTATTTCTTTATTTTTTCTTCTGTTGACTACGCTAATCTTTCCTTTATGTCTTTTAGCTTCATGGACTTTTGAAAAAGGTAATTTAAAAATTTATCTCATTAGTTTTTTAAGTATGGAATTAGTTTTACTTTTGGTGTTTACCTGTTTGGATCTTTTATTTTTTTATATTTTCTTTGAAGCTGTTTTAATACCCATGTTTTTAGTTATTGGTATATATGGCTCGCGCCAACGCAAAATAAGAGCTGCTTATATGTTTTTTCTGTACACACTATTTGGATCGTTATTTATGCTTATAGGAGTTGTGTATATATACTTGTCTGTCGGTAGCACTAGTTATGAAATATTGGCAATTACAAAGTTTTCTAATTATAATCAAAGGTGGTTGTGGTTAGCTTTTTTTGCATCTTTTGCCGCTAAAGTACCGATGTTGCCGGTTCATATTTGGTTGCCAGAAGCTCACGTTGAAGCACCCACGGCAGGTTCGGTCATTTTAGCAGGGATTCTTTTAAAATTAGGGTCTTATGGATTTTTGCGTTTCTCATTAGGTCTTTTTCCTCAGGCGTGTCTCTATTTTACACCGTTTGTTTTTAGTTTAAGTGTTTTGGGCATAGTCTATACGTCTTTGACAGCTATCCGTCAAACGGATTTAAAACGACTAATCGCGTACACATCGGTTGCTCATATGAATTTAGTTATGATAGGTCTATTTAGCGGCACGGTGATCGGAGTAGAGGCAGCAATATTACAAAGTTTAAGTCACGGGTTTGTTTCTTCCGCCTTATTTCTTATAATTGGAGTTCTTTATGACAGGTGGCATACTAGAGGTGTTAATTATTACGGAGGGTTAACCCATACAATGCCGATTTTTATAATAATTTTTCTTTTTTTTACAATGGCTAATTTAGGTTTGCCCGGGACTTCTAGTTTTGTTGGGGAATTTCTTCTGTTAGTGTCGGCTTTTGATGCTAATACGACAGCGTGTTTTTTTGCCGCTACCTCTATGATTCTTGGCGGTGTTTATTCCCTTTGGTTATTTAATAGAATAGCTTATGGTAATATTAAACTTGTGGGTTGTGATTTAAACTACAGAGAATTCGTAATTTTCCTACCATTGCTGTTAGGAACGGTTTTTATGGGTTTATATCCAAATATCTTTTTTTCCGTAATGCATGCATCGGTTTCAAATTTAGTGTGGGTTGACTGGTGGGTGTAAATAATTGAGTGTAGTGTCCGTATAAGTTGTTTGTTGGTAATCTTAAGTTCTTTTCGTCTAATGGTTAGGATATTGTCTTTATGAGATAAAGGTGCGGGTTCAAGGCCCGTAAAGAACTGAAATGTATTTAAACATAGTTTTTTTACCGCTTTTAGGGTCTATTATATCAGGGTTTTTTGGACGTTTTGTCGGAGTATACGGTTCTTGTTTTATTACAGTATTTTGCGTGGGTTTAACTTTTTGTTTAAGCTGTTTGTCATTTTACGAAGTCGGACTGGCAGGAAGTGGGACCTACCTTTCTTTAATGACCTGGTTGGAATCAGACTCTTTTCATGTCGAGTGGGCTTTTTGTTTTGATAGTTTAACTGTCGTGATGCTTATTGTTGTTACCTTTATTTCGATGTTGGTTCATATATACTCTACAGAATATATGGGGGAGGACCCGCATTTGCCACGTTTTGTGAGTTATTTGTCGTTGTTTACATTCTTTATGCTAATATTGGTAACTGCTGATAATTTTGTTCAAATGTTTGTTGGGTGGGAAGGCGTTGGTCTTTGTTCTTATCTACTTATTAATTTTTGGTTTACTCGAATACAAGCTAATAAGGCTGCTATAAAAGCAATGATAGTTAATAGAATTGGGGATTTTGGATTAGCTTTAGGTATTTTTGCGATTTTTATTTGTTTTGGCGCTTTAGATTACGCCACAGTTTTTGCGTTTTCTCCTCAATTAACTTCTTGTACTTTGTCTTTTTTAAATATAAAATTTAAGGCTTTAGATTTAATAGGGGTTTTTCTATTTATTGGTGCTATCGGTAAATCGGCTCAACTTGGTCTACACACTTGGTTGCCTGACGCGATGGAAGGCCCCACTCCAGTTTCAGCTCTTATTCATGCAGCTACAATGGTTACAGCTGGTGTTTTTTTATTAGCCCGTTGTTCTCCTCTTTTAGAATATTGCTCGGGGGCTCTTATGTTGATAAGTGTCGTTGGTGGTATGACTGCCTTTTTTGCCGCCACTACAGCTTTGGTTCAAAATGACCTTAAACGAGTTATCGCGTATTCTACGTGTAGTCAGTTAGGTTATATGGTATTTGCCTGTGGCTTATCCAATTATTCAGTTGCTGTTTTTCATTTAGCTAATCATGCTTTTTTTAAAGCTCTCCTTTTCCTTAGCGCTGGTTCGGTGATACATGCCGTAGGAGATGAACAAGATATGAGGAAAATGGGTGGCTTACGCCGTTTATTACCATTTACTTATGCGATGATGATGATTGGTTCACTGGCCCTAATGGGTATGCCTTTTTTGACAGGATTTTATTCCAAAGATGTCATTCTTGAAATAGCGTATGCTACTTATTCGGTTCCTTCCCATTTTAGCTATTGGTTAGGTAGTTTTGCTGCCTTTTGTACCGCTTTTTATTCAATTAGGTTAATCGCTTTATGTTTTTTAGTGGAGCCTAACGGCAGTCGTAAACTACTACTTTCAGCATCAGAAGGGGGTATCGCTATAGGTCTCGTGTTGGGTCTATTGGCAATACCTAGTATTTTTATTGGGTATTTTAGCCGGGATTTGTTCATAGGGTTGGGTACTAATTTTTGGGGTAATTCCATATTTTGTCTTCCATCCAATTTAAGTTTAATTGATGCTGAATTTATGTCAACTTTTTCAAAAATTTTTCCATTATGTCTTAGTATTGCTGGGGGGGGATTATCGTTTACATTATATAGGCATTATAACCACACAATGTATATTTGGAAAACCTCTTTAGTAGGGCGTAAGTTTTATACTTTTTTAAGCCGAAAATGGTTTTTTGATAAAATTTATAATGGATTTGTAAGTCAAAATATACTTGATTTCGGATATCACTTTACTTATAAATCTATTGATCGTGGTCTTATTGAGAGTTTAGGTCCTTTTGGTTTATCCAATATCTTGACAAGTCAAGTACAGCAAGCCCGCCTATGGCATTCCGGATATTTATACCATTATTTAGTCATTTTTGTTTGGGGTAATCTTTTGTTTGGATTATGGTTTTTATTTAGTTTCCCTTCTTTACGAATTGGAGTGTTGCTTTTATTCTCTATATTATGGTTGACCCTATAATTTTTATATTCCTTATGATTCTTGGGGCTGGTTTGGGTGTTAAAGTTATTAGCGCGCAAAATCCTGTATACAGTGGCCTCTATTTAGTTTTACTTTTTTTTTTAGGATCAGCCATTTCTTTCCTATTGGGTGTTGAATTTATGGCTTTATTGTTTCTTTTGGTTTACGCCGGCGCTATAGCCGTTTTAGTGTTATTTGTTGTTATGATGTTAGATGTCAAGGCTATTGAGTCTGTGTGGTCTTCTAGTCAGAAACAGGGTGTTTTTATTAGTAGCTTTCTTTTTTTATTATGTGTGGTATTTGCAGGAAGTTCTTATGATTTACTTTTTTTGTTGCAATCGGGAGCTACTAGGATTATATCTGTCTTGGCCTCTTTCAACCTGGTACAAAGTGAGGATAGTTTAAAAACAACGATCAGTTTTTTATTCGATAGGGGTATTGCTGACTTTTTTTGTTTGTGTTTTTATAATGATATTGTAAGTGATTCTTTTTTAAATAATGCCTCGTGGTTTGTTAATTTTGACTCTTCTTCCGCTTTGAATGATCCTAGTTATTTTTTGTATTCTACCCATGCTATTTTGTTGATAATTGCCGGAGTTGTTCTTTTAATAGCTATGGTTGGGGCTATTAGTTTAACACTTCAAAAAAATTGCCCGGATTCTTTGCATAAACAATTAGGTAGAGAATCAAAAAATGCTATCTTTATGGTCCAAGAGAAGTCTTTCACTAATTCTTTAAACCCGCATAATTAAAAAGGTGCTTCTTAAAAATGATTAACATTACTATAAATGAACTTTTAATTTGGGTAAAAAGGGGGTCTACTGTTATTCAAGCATGTGAAGCCGCCGGTGTTAAAATACCTAGATTTTGTTACCATGATAAACTTCTTATTGCGGGTAACTGCAGAATGTGCCTTGTGGAGGTTGGTAATTCTCCTAAACCTCAAGCATCTTGCGCTTTACCCTTTCTGCCAAATATGAGAATTTTTACTAACACAGCTCTAGTACACAAAGCGCAAGAATTTGTTATGGAATTTTTGCTTTTACATCATCCTCTCGATTGTCCCGTATGTGATCAAGGTGGTGAGTGCGAACTTCAAGAGCAAAGCTTTAACTATGGTTCAGATCGTGGAAGATTTTTTTTTTTTAAAAAATCGTTAGGTGACACTTTTTGGGGTAGCCTTATAAAAACAGTTTTAAGGCGTTGTATTGTTTGTACTCGTTGTGTTCGGTACACTTCTTTGATTGGTGGTAGCGACATAATAGGTACTTCTAACCGTGGGGGTAATTCCGAGATTGGTATGTTTAAGGAAAATGTACTTAAAACAGAAACGTCTGGTGGAATTATTGAACTTTGTCCCGTGTGTTGGTCCGGGTTTATTTTTAGTCAATAATATCATGTTTTTTTTGCGAGAGTATTCCCCCGCTTTAATCTATTTATGTTTTAGTCTTATACTGGCTTCTATTATCTTTGGAGCTTCTTATACCTTAGCTTTAGCTGAATCAGATAACGAAAAATTGTCTTCATACGAGTGCGGATTTGATCCTTATGAAGATGCTCGTAATGCATTTGATGTTCGTTTTTATCTTGTGGCTATTCTTTTTCTTCTTTTTGATATAGAAACTGTTTTTATTTTCCCTTGGGCTGCTTCTTTAAGTCAGTTGCCGCCGGTGGGTTATTGGTCTGTGATTGATTTTCTTTTTGAACTTGTTATTGGGTTTATATACGCTTGGCAAATAGGTAGCTTGGATTGGGAATGAAAAATCGGGATTATAAAAGGCGTAATTTATTTTCTTTGCATGAGTCAAAGCGCAGAGCTCTTAATGTTGTCGCGGCTAATCAAAACTTAAATATTTTTTTGCGTTGGTGGGCTCAGTTAGAAAAATCAAAGTTGCCTCGGCAAAGTAGTATCTGTAGGGTTAAGAACAGGTGTGTTGAAACACACAGATCTCGCTCTGTCATTAGTGTATATAAATTATCTAGATTGGAATTTCGGCGTTTAGCCTCGAGAGGTCTATTTCTAGGAATGCGTAAGTCTTCTTGGTAAAGTTTTTAGGGTTTTGATGTTTTATAACGCATAATCATTTATTTTACCTGTATTATTAATAGAATTTGCCAGTATTGTTAAACTATATTTAAATGCCTCAATTCGATACTATAACTTTCTTTAATCAAGTATTTTGGTTAGTCTTGATTGTTTTTAATTTTTATTTTATAATTTTACGTTTTATGCTTCCTTCTTTGGCGTTTAGTCTTAAAGCGAGAAATAAGAATTTAAGATTTACGGAAGAGTCGCGTTAATATTTAAAAGTTTTTACAAACTATTTAGGAGATGTGGCTGAGTGGCTGATAGCCTTGGTTTGCTAAATCAATCTATATTTTTAATGTAGCGTGGGTTCGAATCCCACCATCTCCTTGGCAGGGTAACATTTGAGAAAAAGTAACTCAGATGGTAGAGTGCTGGTTTGTCATACCAGTGGCCGCGGGTTCGAGTCCCGTCTTTTTCGTAGGTTATTTAAAGAGGGGATATAACTTAATTGGTAGAGTGTATGCTTTGCAAGCATAAAGTTGAGAGTTCAAATCTCTCTATCTCCAAATAGTAAAAGGGTAATTTGGTTATATGGTGTCCACTATATGTGGTTTTGCAGGTTCGAATCCTGTATTACCTAATGAGCTTTTTGGGCAATTTCGTTTATAAGTGCGAAGTTTGGTCTTCGTCTGCAAATATAAGAAGTTTAAAATTATTATTTTTTTTGTTGCCTTTTTTTCAAAGGTATCGAGGGTTGTCTATTACTATTAAAAGGTTTACTTTGCTGAAGTCGCCCTTGGGAAATAAAAGGTCTAAAGATCAATTTGAGAAACGTGAGCATCGGGTGTACTTTTATCTAGAAAGTAGTAAACCTTCTAATATTTTAGCATGTGTGCACATATTAACTTTTTTAAACGAAGTTAAATGTAAGGTTAAAGTTTCTAATAAGTTATCAAACTAGAGTTTGACGAGAGAGGGATAAGTGACCGAGTGGTTTATGGTATCAGTTTTGAAAACTGACGCAGACAAACTGCCGTGGGTTCGAATCCTACCTTATCCTAAATTCATTTATGAGAATAAAAGTTAAACGAAAATTATTAGGTAATATCTTGTCAGATGGCAGTTTTTACTTTGTTTATGATGATGATATTTTACCAAAATTATTTAAAACAATAACTGATTTAGATATTGCAAATCATTCTGTCTGGACCGGTAAAGGTCCTAACGAACAAACAGAAATTACGAGTTTTATTGTGCGATTTAATAAACAGGTCCCTGTGTAATCATTCCCACACGATGTACAAAAATCAATAATCTTCAAGCAAGTTACCCGTAATATTAAGATAAGGCAGAATTAAGTGTTAATTAAAGAGTTTCGCATCCCACTATTTATTTTGCATTAGGAGATGTAATTACAATAAATTGTCTAATTTTAGATAGTTAAATAAATTGAGTTTGATCCTAGCTCAGAGTGAAGGCTATAAGCCTGCTTGAATACATGCGAGTTGAATGGTTTTGTGCCATAGCGTACGGGTGAGTAAAGAGTCAATATCTACCCTTAACCTTGGAATAATTCTATCTCTTAGGGGAGAAACAATTGGAAAAATACCAAATAGATTAGATTATAAAAGGTACGCCGGTTAGGGATGATTAGATTTAGTATTAGGTAGTCGGTTGGGTTAAGCTTACCGAGCCAAAGATGCTTAGTTGGTCTGTGAGGACGATCAATCACACTGGGACTGAGACAAGGCCCAGGTTTCATTTGAAGGCAGCAGTAAGGAATATTGGACAATGAGCGAAAGCTTGATCCAGCAAGGCTTGGTGAGGGATTGAAGGCTAAGGTTGTAAACCTCTTTTTTAACCTAGGATAATGACATTAAGTTAAGAATAAGTCCCGACTAACTTCGTGCCAGCAGTCGCGGTAATACGAAGGGGGCTAGCCTTATTCGTCATAACTGGGCGTAAAGGGTCCGTAGGTAGCTCTTTGTAATGTTATAGGTCAAATCCTTTAGCTAAACTAAAGAAAGGTCTTTAATACAGAAGAACTTGAGTCTGATAAAGGATAATGGAATTTTTCAACTAGGGGTAAAATCCATAGAAGTGGAAACGAACATCAAATGCGAAAGCGATTATCTAGTTCAGTACTGACGCTGAGGGACGAAGGCATAGGTAGCGAACAGGATTTGAGACCCTGGTAGTCTATGCTGTCAACGATGAATGCTAGTTTTTAGATCATTAGAAACTATAGCTAAGGCATTAAGCATTCCGCCTGAGGAGTACGAGCGCAAGCTTAAAAATCAACGGAATTGGCGGGGGTTCAAACAAGTGGTGGAGCATGTGGTTTAATGCGATAATACGCGCGCAACCTTACCAGTTCTAGTAAGTCTGTCATTCTTGCGGAGACGTTTTGAATTTTGGGACTTTCAGGTGTTGCATGGCTGTCGTCAGCTCGTGTCGTGAGATGTACGGTTAATTCCTGTAACTGAGCGCAACCCTAATCTTTTTTTGTTTTTATCTCAATAGAAGATAAAAACTAACAAGAGACGGCCAGCCATAAGCGGGAGGAAGGTTGGGATGAGGTCAAGTCCTCATGGCCCTAATGAACTGGGCTACACACGTGCTACAATGGAAAGAACAATAAGTTGCAAAGACGTAATTCAAAGCCAATCTTTAAATCTTTCCTTAGTTCGGATTGAGGGCTGCAACTCGCCCTTATGAAGTTGGAATCACTAGTAATCGCGTATCAGGATGCCGCGGTGAATATGTCACTGGGCCTTGCACACACCGCCCGTCACGTCCTGGAAGTTGACTTGGCTGGAAGATTTGGGAATAAACCTTTTAAGCTTTATTACAAATAATACAAAATAAAAAATATTATAAAGGGCAAATAAGGAAGTTTCTTTTAAAGGACAGGTAAACAACTGGGATGAAGTCGTAACAAGGTAGTCGTAGGGGAACCTGCGGCTGGAATACACATCTATTAAGAGATTTGTCTCTATACCTAGATTTATACCCGAACCCGTATCGAATTCGAGTGTCCTCGTCTAGGTAGCCACACATACTAGTTTTTCTGGGAACCATGGCTTCTTAAGGTTTTAATTATGGGTAGATGAAAAGTTTGCGTTATAGAGCAGTTAGGTTAGCTCATCAGGCTCATGCCCTGGAGATCGTAGGTTCAAATCCTGCTGACGCTATGTTTATTGTTGGCTATTTTATGGTAAAAAGAAAAGAATTTGAAAAAAAGCTAAAGCATTTTACAATAAATTTTGGGCCTCAGCACCCGGCAGCACATGGGGTTCTTCGTTTAATTTTGGAGTTAAATGGCGAGGTGGTACAGCGAGCGGATCCTCATATCGGATTACTTCATAGGGGTACGGAAAAATTAATTGAGTCCAAAACCTTCGTTCAAGCCTTGCCGTATTTTGATCGTTTGGATTATGTGTCAATGATGTGTCAAGAACATACATATGTTTTGGCTGTTGAAAATTTATTGCAAGTAAGTATACCGAAGCGTGCTCAATATATTAGGGTTCTTTTTGCCGAAATTACAAGGATATTAAACCATTTGTTGGCGGTCGGATGTCACGCTATGGATGTCGGTGCTATGACTCCGTTTTTGTGGTCATTTGAGGAAAGAGAAAAACTAATGGAGTTTTATGAAAGGGTTAGTGGTGCTCGTATGCATGCCAGTTATTTTAGACCTGGGGGTGTCAGCCAGGATATGGGCTTGGGATTACTTGACGACATTTATGCTTTTGTGGGCCAATTTGGTCAAAGGTTAGATGAAATGGAAGAAATGCTGACAGATAATCGAATATGGCAAGAAAGGTTAGTAGATATTGGAGTCGTTACGGCAGAAGAAGCGATTGATTGGGGATTTTCGGGTGTTATGCTTAGAGGTTCTGGGGTTAGATGGGATTTAAGAAAAAATGAACCCTATGAAATTTATTCTGATTTGATGTTTAAAGGAGTTGTTGGGAAAACTGGTGATTGTTATGATCGATATCTGGCACGGATTGAAGAGATGCGTCAATCTTTAAGCATCATTCACCAATGCATTAATAATATGCCAACAGGGAGCGTTAAAGTTGACGATACAAAAATATGCCCGCCGTCCCGCCGTGATGTGAAGCAAAATATGGAATCTTTAATTCATCATTTTAAGTTATATACGGAGGGTGTCTCGGTGCCCTTTGGTGAGACTTATACGGCTACAGAAGCACCGAAGGGCGAGTTTGGTGTCTATTTGGTGTCTGATGGTAGTAATCGTCCGTATAGGTGTAAAATTAAAGCCCCGGGATTCTCGCATTTACAGGGTCTTAATTTTATGGCTAAATCTCATATGTTGGCTGATGTTGTGACTATTATAGGTACACAAGATATTGTTTTTGGAGAGGTTGATCGTTAACCGCCTCATTTCGCTAAAGATGTTTGGATGTTCGAGAGATAACGTAGTGGTAGCGTGTTCGCTTTGGGAGTGAAAAGTCGTAGGTTCGAATCCTACTCTCTTGATTTTATTATTGAAATACCCTGTTAGGTTTATCT